ATTGATTCAGAAGTAATTCGTGAGATCGTGCACCTTTCTTTCCTAGTTATGAAGAAAAAATAAATAAAATTAAAGTGCAGTTGGTTGGATCCAGCCTATTATTGAAATAAACAACTCGCACACACTCCCTTTCCAAAAAAGATCAATACACCCAGTACTACACTTAGATTTATTGGATTTGTTGCTAAAATATCGGTATTAAATCCAAAACCCCCGGCGGATGGCCAGTGACCCAAGGAAACGAAGGAATCCGTTACATTTTTCATATGATCTCCTCTTATAGATAGGACTAACAAAATTGAATATAGCTCTTTTTGTATTACCTTACCCCTTTGTTTTATTAATTTCCTTATTTCTCAATTGATTTCTTTATTTCAATTCAAGTTCCCAATCAGAAAGAAAATACTTAAATTAAACTTAAGTAGTTTAGTATTAGGTTCCAGGTCTCATGTCAATTGCTAAATACCGCATTTGTTGCAAGGCTTCCTAACCTAAAAACAAAAGGGTTTCCGTTGGACTAAGAGCGGGAAGGAAGAAAGCGAGTGGATCTGCCAATTCCTGATCCTCAAATTAGTCCTTCCCATGGGGAGTATTGTCTCAACGAATAATTGAAAATTATTTTATTGTAGGAGTTAAATCTTGATATAATTTGAAAAAGCAAGCGACAAAACCCAGGTAATACAATAAGAAAAAAAAAAAAACTTTCACATTTCTAGGATTAACCTAAACAAAAGGATTTGCAAATAAAAGTGCTAATGCCACGACCAGTCCATAAATTGTTAAAGCTTCCATAAAAGCCAGACTTAGCAATAAAGTACCTCGTATTTTACCCTCTGCCTCTGGTTGTCTCGCGATACCTTCTACGGCTTGTCCTGCAGCAGTACCTTGACCAACTCCAGGTCCAATAGAAGCCAGCCCTACGGCCAATCCAGCAGCAATAACGGAAGCGGCAGAAATCAGTGGATTCATGGTAAGCTCCTCACAAAAATAAAGAAATGGTTAATGATACAATCAACCAATGAATTCTGACTTATTATTCCTTCCATTACTAAAGTCGATCCGGTCGAAATAGCTAAGACCTACGAATTAAAGTAATGAGATTGTTAAATCATCAGAACTACTTCGATATTTCATTTTATATTCCTATCCATGGAGTCTTTATCAATCCATAAGGCTCTAATTCTTTTATTTCTTTATTCCGAGCCATTTTTTCAATTCCATTATTTCAATTCTTCACGCTTTCTCTTCTATATACCATGCCCAATTTCGTCTGTTTATTCATTCGTTCCAGACGAAACAGAAAGACTTATATGGAAACCCCCATCTAAATTCACGGTGTGGTAGGTAGGAAAAGAAATAAGAAAAGAAATAAAAAAATAAAATATGAATTGTTTCTATATAACTAGTAAATATCTAATATCACATATACATGTCTTTCTTCCATACCGTAAACCAAACATTTGGATTTTCTATTCACTCGGATTCTGGAATTTTTCTTTGAAACATGCATAAGAATTGGTTTATAGCCATTACATATACTTAGGTTGACCCCCTAACTCTTTTTTTTTTTTACAATTCCAAAATATCGTAATCTTTTTTACTACTACTCTAGATCGTATATACTATATTTGTATCTATTTTCTGTTCCAAAATAGTTTATCCGAACCGTCCATACACTGTGTTGGGAAAAGCTAAAAAAAGATTTTGTTTGAAAGCTAGTCAATGATGACCCTCCATGGATTCACCTATATAAGCCGCAGCTAAAGTTGCAAAAATAAGAGCTTGAATACCACTCGTAAATAATCCAAGGAACATGACAGGTATAGGAACTACTGAAGGTACTAAAGAAACAAGAACAACAACTACCAATTCATCAGCCAATATATTACCAAAAAGTCGAAAACTTAGTGATAGGGGTTTTGTAAAATCTTCTAGGATGTTAATAGGTAAAAGGATTGGAGTTGGTTGAATGTATTTACCGAAATAACCCAATCCCTTTTTTGTAAGACCCGCATAGAAATATGCCATTGACGTCGGTAAAGCTAAAGCAACAGTAGTATTTATATCATTCGTGGGTGCGGCTAACTCCCCGTGGGGTAACTGTAAGATTTTCCGAGGTAAAAGAGCCCCTGACCAGTTAGAAACAAAAATAAATAAGAACATAGTCCCAATAAAGGGCACCCAAGGACCATATTCTTCTCCAATTTGAGTTTTACTCAAGTCCCGAATGAATTCAAGGACATATTCGAAGAAATTCTGACCGTCAGTAGGAATGGTTTGTGGATTTCGAACAGCTATAGCGGCTGAACCTAGTAAGATAGCCATTACAACCCAAGAAGTAATAAGTACTTGGGCATGTACCTGGAAACCTCCGATTTGCCAATAGAAATGTTGGCCTACCTCCACACCGGATATATCGTATAGCCCCTTTAGTGTGTTGATGGAACATGGTAGAACATTCATATTAACCTCTGACAGAACTAGAACTAAAAAAAGGAAT